ATTCCTTTTCTTGTTCCTTGTTTATGTAGAACCATGTATCATTCATTCAATAGAAAATGAATCAAATAAAATTCCGGTACTATTACGACTTCGGAATAGAAACTGAAGATCTTGGGAAAGTTTTCATTGATGTATTCTAATTTCCACAAATCAAGTAAACGAAAAATGAAGGATTAGATACAATTGAAAATTGTCAAAATGCAAATGATTTTCAAAATCAATTCTTTTATTGCATAGTAAATCAAAGATCATTTCATTTGTGAAAGAAGTTACACGACACAGTTCTTATAATGAATCGATTTCTTTATAATTTATAATCACGGGATCGATAGATGTCAGATGAATCTTTTTTTCGCTCTATCTTTGTTAGTGCCGTCTATAATGATTGATGAATTAAAAAGTTTCAATTGAAACGGATTCTGTCAATTGGTATTTTTCTTATAATCATAATCATATCGCACAAAACAGAAAATTTAGGTAAGTGTTTTAGAAACATATGTATAAAAAGAACGTATCTCATTTAGCTTATTCATGCCTACTATAACTAGTTATTTCGGTTTTCTACTGGCTGCTTCAACTATAACCCCAGCTCTATTGATTGGTTTGAACAAGATACGACTTATTTGAAATTTCTTGTTCGTTCAATTAATTTCATTCCAAAAAAGAAATCTTTTTATGAGATTCCATGTCTTCCATAGTTCTTTCCCACATCCATTGTAAATTCTTAGCCATTGAGATTCATGGGCAATTCGGATTAATATATAGGGATAGATATTACCTCTTTTTTTCCCTTTCAACTAAATCGAAATGATTGAAGTTTTTCTATTTGGAATCGTGTTAGGTTTAATTCCTATTACTTTGGCCGGATTGTTTGTAACTGCGTATTTACAATACAGACGCGGGGATCAGTTGGACCTTTGATTGAGTAAAATCGTTTTTTTTTTATTGACCTCCTGCAGATTTAGGGAGGAGGTCAAATTTAGATTGCAGTTCAAGTTAGTTAAGTTATTTGATTATGATTCGACCTAAAAATAACGGAATCACGCTCTGTAGGATTTGAACCTACGACATCGGGTTTTGGAGACCCACGTTCTACCGAACTGAACTAAGAGCGCTTTCTTATGACAGGAGATACTACTGTAAAGAAAGGGATTCTTTTTCTGTTGTATCCCAAATACATCTTGCATGCAATGCATATAGTATCATAAAAAAGATTATGTACAACTTTTATCGATTTCAATGGATCCCTCGTTACTACTCATAGGAGAAGTAATAGGTAGGGATGACAGGATTTGAACCCGTGACATTTTGTACCCAAAACAAACGCGCTACCAAGCTGCGCTACATCCCTTTCAATTGTTGTACAGTGTCATTGTAGAAAATCCCTGTCTTGTTTTCCACATCATTGGAAACTTCTATTTAGATACAATCTATCTTGCCATTTGTTCTTTTCTTTTTGGTCTCATATAATAATAAAAGTATTCTATACATAGGACATAGGAAACGAGCATAGAAAAAATGCAATTTTCGAGAATTCTCAGGTAGAAGAGAAGCAGTTCTTTTTTTTTTCAGTTTTAGGGACAGGAGGATATCATCTACCAGGTTATTGTACATATCCATTTTGATTAGGGGTTCCCTGTAAAAATACAAGGGATCTTGAATTACATACGATATTCATCTAATCATATATGTATTACAATTATACGTATTACAATACAGAAGGAGGATTTTCAATGCGCGATATAAAAACATATCTCTCTGTGGCACCTGTTATAAGTACTCTATGGTTCGGGTCTTTAGCGGGTCTATTGATAGAGATCAATCGTTTATTCCCAGATGCGTTGGTATTCCCTTTTTTTCATTCTAGGCATTGATATGGGAAGTGGGGTGAAGAAGATTAGAGAGATAATAAATTATCTGTGACTAATTCATCCCTCTTTTTGTTTTTTCTTTTCGGTTCTTTAGAACTTGAGAATAGGAAGGAAAGAATTCAAGTGGCTTAAAACCCCATGAACCTCGGGTTCAGGATAGAATGGATTGGAAGGATAACAGAAAAATGTGGGTGTAGGTAGGGCAGTCTATACTGTTCGAGATCATATAAGATATTTCTAATAAATGCTATTAGGAAAAATGGATAGTTAGAAAGAATTGTATTACTTCTCATTATTTATATTTTTTTTTTTTTTTGATTGCACCGAAATCTTTCCGAAGTAAAGTAGATTTCTTATTAGCAAATTCTATTTTTTTTTCTACCTTTTTTCTTCTGTTCGGATCGAAAATAGAAGAATTGAGTGAATCTAAAATCAAAAGGAGGTTCATGGCCAAGGGTAAAGATGTCAGAGTGAGAGTGATTTTGGAATGTACCAGTTGTGCCAGAAATGGTGGCAATAAGGAATCGCGGGGCATTTCCAGATATATTACTCAAAAGAATCGACACAATACACCTAGTCGATTGGAATTGAGAAAATTCTGTCCCTATTGTTACAAGCATACAACTCATGGGGAAATCAAGAAATAGATTGAACTGAATTGTATGTGCCACCCTACTTTTCAAAAGAATCAAAAGAACAGGAAAAAATTACATATCACATATCTAAATCGAAAAAAAAGAATATAGAAAAAGAATATTTTAAATAAAAAAAATCCTATTTCCTCATTCATTTGGGATCTGACGAAATAGGATTTTCAATTTCGAGATAAGGAATAAATCATGGATAAATCCAAGCGACCCTTTCGTAAATCCAAGCGATCTTTTCGTAGGCGTTTGCCCCCAATTGGATCGGGGGATCGAATTGATTATAGAAACATGAGTTTAATTAGTCGATTTATTAGTGAACAAGGAAAAATATTATCTAGACGAGTGAATAGATTGACTTTGAAACAACAACGCTTAATTACTATTGCTATAAAACAAGCTCGTATTTTATCTTCATTACCTTTTCTGAATAATGAGAAACAATTTGAAAGAACTGAGTCAATCCCTCGAGCAACTGGTCCTAGAACCAGAAATAAATAGACCGATTCCTCAATTCAGTCAAAATTCCAGTAAGAACTAAAACTCAGATTGATATTTTGTTCGAAAAGCCTCAAAAGAAAAAAAAGAATGGAGTAAGAAGCAATCTTTTTTGATTGAAACGTGTTCGTTCATTCCTAGTACTTATCTTATCGTATTCATTATTACTCTACCTTTCCCGGAGTTCATTCTCCGGGGTAACTCCGTTTAAATCATTCGGATGGATTTTGTACAATTTCTGTTATTTGATGCTCTCATTGCAAATCGTGTAAAGGCAATTCCTATTTGATATAGCTATTTGTGCAAGTATTTTACGATTAAGAAGCAATTGCTTCTTATACAGATCATGTATTAATCGACTATAACTATAGGATACCCTATTCTCATGAGTTACTGCATTTATTCGAGTGATCCACAAACGACGAAAATCCCTTTTTTGCCTGCCTCTATCCCGATGAGTAGAAACTAAAGCTCTCATTTTCTGTTGAGTTGAAGTTCGGGTAAGTCTTGAATGAGCCCCTCGAAAGGTTGATGCAAATAAACGAATTTTTGTTCGACGTCTCCGAGCAATATATCCTCGTTTTACTCTGGTCATTGAATCAAATAAAACTAAAACTTTGATGAATAACTAATTGATTTATTTTCTTTCAGTCATTCTTTTCCCCTACCTTAGTGTATTAATAACAAAACGGATTCTTCCGATGTATAAAAAAAATTCCAATGGCCTTTGCTACTATGACCTTCCCAACCACAATTTTGGATTTCTTACAGATATTTCAACTCGAATCGAAAGAAGAAATTTTAATGATACTAGGTATCAAAAAAATAGGAAATTCGATAGTAAATGGATAAAGAAATAGTGGGTTCCATCGTTTCTATGGTTACTTCTTAAACGGTGAGGTCCTTTCTATACACCGGAGCCTCTTCCTCATTGAATCAATTAATCAATGTTATTGGTAACTTGTACAGTTCACACTCTTTGGCTCTACTCATGAATTTTCGAGTAATAGGTCTTTTCACAAAAAGATCTATCCATACAGTGACGGCATTTAATTATGAAGGTTGGCTAGGTAGCTGACCCTGTTAGTCCGTTCTCGAAAGAGTAAGAGCAGTTTCTGCTTCTTGAATACAATTTTCCCGCTTACTGGATAACTATTTGCTACCAATGGGAAATTACATCTCAGCTAAAATCTAAGTGATTGGATTTACACCAATGGGAACCATAAATTCCATACACAAGTGATGCAATGGAGTTCTTCCATTCTATCCTATTCATTGGTACTGGTCATTGATACTGGAAAAATTGTCTCATTTGTTCCAGCTCATGATCTGAACGAGTCGCACATACACCCTAGTACATGTTCCTCGACGCTGAGGGCATCCTCGAAGAGCGGGGGATTTCGTGACATTTCTGATTGGCTGTCTTGTGTTTCTAATAAGTTGTTTAATAGTTGGCATGCTGAATTGTAGACAAAATGAGCTGGTGTAGATCGATCCTAACCGGATGATTATGAATTCCTTTCATTTAATATTTGATTCGGGTAATAAGATCAAATATCAAATCACGGTTTCTTTTTACATTTTTTTTTAGTTCGAAATGGATTTACGCGAAATTCCCGCTATTTTCGACCGCTACAAGATCAACAATGCCATGAGCTTGGGCTTCTGTTGCTGACATAAAAACATCTCTTTCCATGTCTTCCGATACAACCCATAAAGGGTTTCCCGTTCTTTGTACATAAACCCTTGTGAGGGTTTCGCGGAGTTTCAATAGTTCTTCTGCTTCCAAGATAAATTCTCCTGCTTGTGCCTCATAAAAAGAACTGGCAGGTTGGTGAATCATAACCCTGATTGATATAATATAATGAGCGATTGCTTTATCTTGCCTGATCCGGCGAGGCGAAGAATAGCAGTAAAAAAATTAATCGAATTAAACAACCGTACAGGCACTTTTTGAACATTGCATACGGCTTCGTAATGGAATTGACTTTTCCCTTCCAACGGAAGGAAGAAAGAGAAAAAAATCCACCGGACCCTCCCTTAAATCATCCATTTACCACCCTTCCTTTCGGAGTATCCAAAAATACTATGATGGTTCCGTTGCTTTATATATTTATATTATCTGTGATTCAGCAATCCCAAAGTTTCTTTCGGATCGGATTAAATAAGGAAAAAGATTCTTTTTGTTTTTCATTTTCGTACTCTTTCATAACATAAATATCAGAAAGAGACTTATAGTGTGGAAGCAAAAAAGTTTGTGACGCTAAAATGGACCTCCGTAAGCGTAAGATCAAATTGGCAATAACCTTTGTTTCATACAACTATCTCGATACATAATCTCATGTTAGGAAAAAACAATAAAGAGTTGCTTATATCGAACTCGAAATGCCATGCTATTATTACTTATTATTATTCATATGAATATATGAAAAATGGCGAAGGCATAGTTTTTCTTTTTTCTCTCAAATAAAAAACTCATTGGCGCCAAGCGTGGGGGAATGCTAGACGTTTGGTAATTTCTCCTCCGACCAGAACGAAAGATCCCATTGAAGCGGCTAATCCCATACATATTGTATGTACATCTGGTGGTACAAATTGCATAGTATCATAAAGAGCTATCCCTGGTATTACCCATCCGCCGGGAGAGTTTATAAATAAATACAGATCCTTGGTATCATCCTCTATACTGAGATATACCATGAGACCAACAATTTGATTCGACATTTCGCTATCAATCTCTTGGCCTAAAAAAAGTAATCTTTCTCGATAAAGTCGGTTGATTAGGACAAAACTTTATTCCTTAGGAACCGTACACGCACCTTTGGATGCATACGGTTCAAAAAATGAAAATTGCTAAAAAATCAATGTGGTGATTCCAGCCCCATTTCTTTTTTTTTAGTTAGCAAATTTTTCCTAACGAAGAAAGCTTTTTTGATTCCATTTTTAAATAAAATAGGCTTACTTAACGATAAAAAAAAAGAAAAGAATTCACGGAACTTTTCGAACTAACCTCTCATTGATGTATTGTTTCATCGAGATAAAAATCACGATGTTATTTTCTTGTTCCTGAATGGGCCTGTTCAATTCTTTTAGGTTTATGCTCTACTCCGGGTCCGGGTAAGATAAAAATATTCCCCAATTCCATTTGCACATATAGGACAAATGATCCCAATACCACTTCTTTTTGCTACAACTTTTTTTTTCAAGTTGTTCATACTTTCCACCAAATATTCGATGTATTCATCATATTATTCTATCAATTGGCAGCTTTCTATCTAGGGATAAAATCTTTGATGATATCAAGTGGTAATCGTACATATATTATTTCTTGGGTAGTTTTTAAACGGAGCCTGGATACTTTAACTTCATTTTCTTGGTCCAAACCAACCATAAATTTTTAAAATATTGATCCCAAAATCAATTCATATGTAATTGCACTTCGCGCTCCGAATTTTGGATGGTTCAATCCATCCATTCTTCTTGGGCGAAACAGAGGATATCTCGATCGGGGAAGATAACGGGGAAATTCCATATGGCCCAATATGTCTGACAAGTCGCACTATATGTCAACCCAAACAGCATCTTCCTCTCCGGGACTCCGAAAAGGTACTTTTGGAACACCAATGGGCATTCAATTAAAGGAAAAGTTTAGTACTATATTTCACTTTGATGTGGAAACGTAAAAAAGTGTTGATTTTATTTAAAATATTTTCATTTATCGTATATTATACATAGATTTCAGGTTCACGGGATAAGACGGAATGAATAAAGAAAAATTCTTACAAATGGATCGAGTCGTTCGAATGATCAACAATATGCATTCGATCTTCAAAGAAGTACCAATCCCCCCATTGCGTATTGGTACTTATCGGGTATAGAATAAATCTGCTTCTCTTTGTTCCTACGAACAGAATTGTTCCATTATTACCATACCAACGGAACGTAATAAATATTAACCCTTGCTCTGAGATAATCCACTGAAAGGGTGAGGTCCATAGCATAGTCTTTTCCAATGCGATAAAGTTACATAGTGTCTATTTTTCTTTGATAAAGGGGTATTTCCATGGGTTTGCCTTGGTATCGTGTTCATACTGTCGTATTGAATGATCCCGGTCGGTTGCTTTCTGTACATATAATGCATACAGCTCTAGTTTCCGGTTGGGCCGGTTCAATGGCTCTATATGAATTAGCTGTTTTTGATCCTTCTGATCCTGTTCTTGATCCAATGTGGAGACAAGGTATGTTCGTTATACCCTTCATGACTCGTTTAGGAATAACCAATTCATGGGGTGGTTGGAGTATCACAGGAGGGACTATAACGAATCCGGGTCTTTGGAGTTACGAAGGTGTGGCTGGGGCACATATTATGTTTTCTGGCTTGTGCTTCTTGGCAGCTATCTGGCATTGGGTGTATTGGGACCTAGAAATATTCTGTGATGAACGTACGGGAAAACCTTCTTTAGATCTGCCCAAGATTTTTGGAATTCATTTATTTCTCTCAGGGTTGGCTTGCTTTGGGTTTGGCGCATTTCATGTAACAGGGTTGTATGGTCCTGGAATATGGGTGTCCGATCCTTATGGACTGACTGGAAAAGTACAATCTGTAAGTCCAGCTTGGGGTGCGGAAGGTTTTGATCCTTTTGTCCCGGGAGGAATAGCTTCTCATCATATTGCAGCGGGTACATTGGGCATATTAGCAGGCCTATTCCATCTTAGTGTCCGCCCACCCCAACGTCTATACAAAGGATTACGTATGGGAAATATTGAAACTGTCCTCTCCAGCAGTATCGCAGCTGTCTTTTTTGCAGCTTTCGTTGTTGCTGGAACTATGTGGTATGGGTCAGCAACTACCCCCATCGAATTATTTGGGCCCACTCGTTATCAGTGGGATCAAGGATACTTCCAGCAAGAAATATATCGAAGAGTTGGCAACGGGCTATCCGAAAATCTTAGTTTATCGGAAGCTTGGTCTAAAATTCCCGAAAAATTAGCTTTTTATGATTACATCGGTAATAATCCGGCGAAGGGGGATTATTTAGAGCGGGCTCAATGGACAACGGGGATGGAATAGCTGTTGGATGGTTAGGACACCCCGTCTTTCGAGATAACGAAGGGCGTGAGCTTTTTGTACGTCGCATGCCGACTTTTTTTGAAACATTTCCTGTAGTTTTGGTAGACGGAGATGGAATTGTGAGAGCCGATGTTCCTTTTCGAAGGGCAGAATCCAAGTATAGTGTCGAACAAGTAGGTGTAACTGTTGAGTTCTATGGTGGCGAACTCAATGGAGTCAGTTATAGCGATCCTGCTACTGTGAAAAAATATGCTAGACGCGCTCAATTGGGGGAAATTTTTGAGTTAGATCGTGCTACTTTGAAATCCGATGGTGTTTTTCGTAGTAGCCCAAGAGGGTGGTTTACTTTTGGACATGCTTCGTTTGCTTTGCTCTTCTTTTTCGGACACATTTGGCATGGTGCTAGAACCTTGTTCAGAGATGTTTTTGCTGGTATTGACCCAGATTTGGATGCTCAAGTGGAATTTGGGACATTCCAAAAACTTGGGGATCCAACTACAAGAAGGCAAGTAGTCTGATACAAGATTTCTACGGTATCTTTCATCCATCTTTGGTTTTTTATTTGGCATAGGATATCAGAAGAATATTGATTTGAATCACTTCCTTTTCTTTAACTCTTACCCCTCTTTTTTTTCTGGGAAATGATCCCAAATGAACAGGTGTGGAAGCTATAATTGTAAACCACAATCAAATCTATGGAAGCATTGGTTTATACATTCCTGTTAGTCTCGACTCTAGGGATAATATTTTTCGCTATTTTTTTCGAGAACCACCCAAGGTTCCAACTAAAAAGCTGAAATGATTTTTTATTATTTCAATTGAAGTAATGAGCCTCCCAATACAATATGGGAGGTTCATTATTTCAACTAGTCCCCGTGTTCCTCGAATGGATCTCTGAGTTGTTGAGAGGGCTGCCCAAAAGCGGTATATAAGGCGTACCCTGTAAAGCTTACAAGTAAACCGGATATGGAGATGGCGACTAGGGTTGCTGTTTCCATTATTAGATAATTTCAAGACCACGATGGATCTATGATAAGATCATTTATTTACAACATAATGGTATACAAAGTCAACTGATCTCAACCAATGCAATAGGATTTATGGCTACACAAACAATTGAGGGTAGTTCTAGATCTGGACCAAGACGAACTGTTGTAGGGGATTTATTGAAACCTTTGAATTCAGAATATGGTAAAGTAGCCCCTGGATGGGGAACTACCCCTTTTATGGGTGTCGCAATGGCTCTATTTGCGATATTCTTATCGATTATTTTGGAGATTTATAATTCTTCCGTTTTATTAGATGGAATTTCACCGAGTTAGGTTTATAAGAACCACGAAATCCTATTTCAATAAAAAATGAATCACTTAGGACTTGAATTTTAAAGTAATTCTGGTAGTTCGACCGTGGAATTCCTTTGTTTCCGTATTTCATTTCCGGAATTATGAGTGTGTGACTTGTTATAATTGATCCTATTGATCGTACAGCAAATAAGTCTGTCATCTCTATCGAGATGGTTCTTCCTCGTCGGATATTCATTCTAATATCTGGAGCACGGAAAATGTCGAATAGCTCAAGAAATATTTGAACTATGATTCATACCTACTATTCAGACCTCGCAACCGGACTCTAAAAAATTTCAAAGATGTATTTCAAAAATCGAACGAATTTTCCTTCAGATTCATGTTGATTTTTACCGAAGGAAAAATTTTTCTCTGGATTTTTAGTCATTCCATCCATTCATTGAATAAGTGATGATCAAATGGTTCTTACTCAGAGAACTGTTGGGCTTTGCTTGGTGAATCATCGTGGTTCTAGTATGAATCTGAGGTTTCAATCGAATCATAGGGTCTCAACAAGGGAATTCCTATAACTAGTAAATAGTTAATAAAACAATAGTTAATCTACATTATGCA